TATCTTATTTTAGTATCTAGTCAAATTTTTCCATTCGAATAGAAAAAAACTTTTGATTATTGATACATTCTAGCAATTTCAATTGGTCAATAACGACAGAGTTACATCACACCCCTTCCCATTTTTCAAATTTTTATTGAAAAATAAATAAAGGGGGGGTAAAGTGAATTCTTCTCAATATACATACTAGGATTAGGACTATGATACAAGTAATTCCTGACATCTGGTCGAAAAGGAATAGCAAATCTAAAGAGAGGCAAAAGGCTTTTCATAATTTTTTTTTTCTTTTTTACGAATTTGATAAAGCTAAATAGACAGATCTAAAAATTCATTTCGGATAATTGAACCTTCTCAAACTGTTTCTTTTTAAGAACCAAAAAGATTTGTGCCAAAACAACCGATCCTAAGAAGAACAAAAGGCCTTGGACACGTAATGGATCTTGAAGTACTATTTCCGCATCCCCCTGACCAAATCCACCCACATTAGGATTACTAGTTAATGGTTGATCGAGTTTAATGGATTCGCCCTCTGAAACAAGAAGTTCTAGGCCTCGAGGGATAATATCAATCACTTCGCGTCCATTCGATGCATCCACTATGGTTATTTCGTATCCCCCTTTTTCTTTTCGTAAAATTTTGCTTATTATCCCTCCTGCCGTAGCATTATAAACTGTATTGTTACTTTTGCTACCATCAGGATAAATCTGACCCCTTCCTCTGTTTCCACCTACGTATATAGGATATTTTAAGAAGTGAACATCTTTATTAGTAGCAGGGTCTGGGGCAAGAATAGGAAAGGTTATTTCACTATATTTTTGACCAGGAACAGGACCTATTACAAGAATATTTTTTTTATTGGGGCGATAATTCTGAAAAGACAGATTTCCTATCTTTTCTTTCATCTCGGGTGAAATACGATGGGGGGGGGCTAATTCAAATCCCTCCGGTAAAATAAGAACAGCTCCCACATTCAAAGCTCCTTTTTTACCATTAGCTAGAACTTGTTTTAGTTGCATATCATAAGGAATTTTAACAACTGCTTCAAATACAGTATCAGGAAGTACCGTTTGTGGAACCTCAATATCCACGGGCTTATTAGCTAAATGGCAATTGGCACATACAATACGCCCAGTTGCCTCTCGTGGATTTTCATAATTCTGCTGGGCAAAAATCGGATATGCACTTGAAATGGATGCCCAAGTTATTATATATATCATGAGTGAGACAGATATGGAGCGAGTAATCTCTTCCCTTATCCAAGAAAAGGTATTTCTAGTTTGCATGGTCCAATCGTTTATCCCGAAAATTTCTACAATAAAGTTAGGTAGGTCGATAATATACTTCCCTAGCCACAATTCTGCTATTTACATTTACTGAAAAAAAATCTTTTGTGTTGAAATATACAAGGAATACCTCATGGGTAAAAAGAGTAAAGTAAATACGACTTTGATTTGGTTATGATGTATAAGGTACGAAAGATTAAAATTGGATCAGTGAATCAGTTTTTAGTGGTTTATTGCATGATAAATCACTACAAGTGACGGAGATACACGATTTAAATAACGAAAGATCCAATATTTAAAAATTGTATCAAGAATGACTGGAAAGGTAGAAACTAGACCAGATAAAATTTGCTCATAATGAGTAAACCCAAAATCTTTGTAAATATAACCAATCATTAGTTCCCAACCGTGAGGCGAATGGAATCCGATACATAAATCAGTTAATAAAAGAATCGAAAAAGCTTTCATTGTATCACTTAAATTATATAGGAATTCTTGAACCCAAGAATTCAGAATAAAAAGCTTTTCCTTACCCCAAAAGGAATAACCACTTAGAATAACGAAAGATATTAGATTTGTCGAGAAGTGCAAGATTGTATGGATACGAGACTCATTGTGTATCTTGATGAATTGGATCGTTTCTTTGTAGATTCCTAGATGAAATTGTTGTAAATCGGTTTCTGGGTATTCCTTTATCATTTCATCGAGCTGGAATAGTTCTTCTAATTGTATGAATTTTGCTAGAACACTTTTTTCTTGAATATCATTCAAAAAAGTTTCGCATTGTCTAGTATTCCACCAATTAGTAATCCAAGTTTTCAAACTTTTATTACAGCAGAGAGAGATCAACCAGGGCAAAAAGACTATAGATGTAAAATAAAAAAAAGGAATGAATGCTTTCTTTTTTGTCATTTTGAATCTGTGAATTGTTAATGAACCTACCTCATTTGTTGATTCTATTAGATCTAATATTTCTATCGAGCATGAGTTTCTATTCTATTCTAATTCCAATAGAATGTAGTGAGCCTATGAATCCATTTTCTCTTTTTCTGTTGATTCAATACTGAGTCTTTGCTTTGAATCTAGAAAGAATACAGAAATAGACTCAGAATACACTTCCAACTTGAATCAAGAAAAAATTGGGGTTTCCAGGATGTCATTCCCCCTTTTTTCGATCAATACTAATTTCGAGACGAAGAAACTCCTTTTCTTTTCTATCAAATATATCAAAAAAACGAGCATAAAAGAATAGATGAATATTCAATTGACAAAAAAAAAAGAAAGAAATTATTTCGTTTTTTCTTCCTACTGCCAAAGCATTTAGTCTTTTAAAATTAATTCATTTCAAAATACTTCAATTGGTACACGCAAGAAGTAAGCCAATTCAGCAGCTTTTTGCTCAATTTCTCGTGTAGTAAAATTTGCATCAGTACGAATTAAAGGAATAGCCCCTTGACCTCGAATTTCCATATAAAGGACACGCCGAGCAGAAACACCCTCTTTAACTTCTATTCTGATGGACTGAATATCTTTCATAAAGAATCGTAAAAAGATGCGACGACTTTTTCCAGGAAATCCCCAACGAAAAATACGCACTATTCCTTCTTTTCGGTCGAAAAGATCATAACCACTACCCACATTCCACAAAATAGTGCACCACAAATAGCAACTAATAAAGAGACCTGCGATCCCATAGAAAGACATCACAATCCCTTGTGGAAAAAAAATGATTTGCTGAGACGGAAATAACGATATAACATTTCTACCAAGATAACTGGAAGTTCCAACCAACAAGAATCCTAATGAACCTAAAAATAGGATAAAGGCCCAGCAGAAATTACTTGTTTTTCGAGACCCTGTTATAAATTCTATCCATATAGATTCTGATCGCCAACTCATATATATTAGATCCAGTTATACAATTTTTTGGAATTGAGAAAATATGACTTTCCTTTTTTTGTTTTCAAAGTAACTCTCATCAACTATTTTGTTGTGAACCTTTACCTTAGGAGTAATTCATAGAATTTTTTATATCTTAAATAATAACATCTCCTTCTTTTATATGATCCCCTATAGCTATATACATACAAATAAATAGATTGACTTGAATTTCATACATTGGCCCGATGATGATTCATTTTTTTCAAAAAAGCGCAAATTTATTTACGTTTACACATGCTTTTTTTATTTATGTTTGTAGGAATCTATGTGTTATACAATATTCTACATGGGTCTTATCGAATCGAAGTTTTTAAAATAAAAAAAGGAGTGATACGATTAGGTCTCAGCCGATCTAAAAAATCTTATTTTTTTGAATATGAAGAAATAAAGAAGCCATTGCAATTGCCGGAAAGACTAGGCCTACTAAAGGCACAAAAATAGAGGGTAAGTTATTGAAAGTTGTCATAAAATGGGTACCTCAATTTAATATTTGTACCTGTTATTGTTATATTCTGAATTCTAAAGATATCTTAGAATATCTTGTATTTTTATTATTTCTATTATATATATTATATAATTATACTAAGTATCTTTAAGTAAATATATATCTAATACTAATATACAACCTAATAGAAATAGAATAAAAAAATAGGTACAAGAAACGCCAAACTAAATAAATGGACTTATTAATCTTTCAAAATAAAATAGATGTATCATAATCACCTTGTTAGATTTATTATTCTTTTTGTCTTATAATAGTCATTAATAAAGAAAAAATTTGATTCCATTACAAATTTCTACAAAATGGAAGACTCTCTATAGATCTGTATATATCTCTATTTGAATTATCTATACATATGCAAGCAAGGGAGGAAAATGAATTTTTCGGGGTTTTCGTTTAATTCTGATAAACTAACCGTTCTATTTGATTTAATTTTTGTTCAAAGGAAAAAAAGCATGGAGCTGAAATAACTCGCTCAGAACACCTTTTAAAAGATTACGTGGTACAATTGCATCCAATAAGCCCTTACGTAATAAAGATTCAGCCGCTTGTGAACCTTCAGGCACGGCTTTTTTCAATGTTTGTTCAATTACTCTTTTACCCGCAAATGCAATATAGGCATAGGGTTCGGCAATAATGATATCCCCCAACATACCAAAACTAGCTGTCACCCCACCGGTAGTAGGAGATGTAAGAATTGATATATAGAATAACTTTTTACTTGATTGATAATCACATAAAACTGAAGAAATTTTAGCCATTTGCATCAAACTTAAACTTCCTTCTTGCATTCGTGCTCCTCCGGAAGAACACACTAAAATAAGAGGTAAACATTGATTGGTAGCATACTCGATCAAACGAGTTATTTTTTCGCCTACTACGGATCCCATACTACCCCCCATAAACTGAAAATCCATAACCCCAAGGGCTACCGGAATACCGTTTAGTTGACCTGTACCTGTTTGAACAGCATCAGTCAATCCTGTAGTTTTTTGAGCAGAGTCAATACGATTTTTATAAGGTTCCTCCTTCGAATGAAATTTAATGGGATCCGCAGAGACCATGTCTTCATCCATAGGATTCCAAGTACCCGGATCAATCGAAAGCTCGATTCTCTCTGAACTACTCATTTTCAAATAATGTCCACATTGTTCACAAACATTCATTTTGACTTTCTTATACATTAATCCATAACAATTGTCGCATTGAATCCACAATTGATTGTAGTTTTGAGTTAGATCGCAATCCTTAGAACTTATTAAATTACTACGATT